GCATTGCCAATCGACTGGTTCTGGGGCGGTCTTCAGATAAGGGTCTTACACCCTTTTGTTCTGAAACCTTGGCACAATAAACCTAAGGTAAGATCTACTGAAAAAAAAAAAAGATACACTCCAAAAAGCGTACTTGAAACAACCGCCTTTGAAAAAAACTTCTTGTTTTTAACAGGTTATGGAACACTAGTCGAAGCGTACACTGATGAGCATGTCCCAAACCCATTTGCATTTTTGGGTCCTATTTTCAATCAAATAACAAAACAATTGAAAAAAGATTTGAAAAAGTCTTTTCGAAAATTTGATAATCAAAAAGAAAGAAAAACCAGGTCTCCAATCCTGGGAGAAGAATTAAAACAAATAGAAAACGAATTGAGTGAAATCCAAAAAAATTCACCAATTAATCCAATGATTGAGGAATCGCCCGATATAATTCAATCTATTAATCCAATGATTGAGGAATCGCCCGATATAATTCAATCTATTAATTGGACAAATTCAGAAAAAAGCATAAAAGATCTTAATGTTAAAACAAAGACGATCTTAAAACAAATAGAAAAAATGACAGAAGAAAAAAACGAGGGGGTTATAACTGATGCTAAAAGATTAGAATTAAAAAAAAATCGTTTCCAAATTCTACAAAGAAGAAACGTTCGATTAATCCGTAAATCCTATTGTTTTTTTCAAATTTTCATGGAAAGGCTATACATACATATCCTTACTACTAACTATGTAGAAGGTTTCCTTACTTCGAGCATTGTACAACGTTATCTTAATTATATTAAATTTATTCGTTATTTATTTGAATTAACAAATAAAATTGTAAAGAAATCCATTTACAATTACAATAAAAAAAAAAATGAACAAAAAGTTTATAAAATAAATCAAAGTATAATTCCCTTTATGTCGACTATAGAGAAACCTTGGAATATGAATTCAGAGAATTCTTGTGATGTATCTTCTTTGTCACAAGCCTATGTATTGTTTAAATTATCTCAAAGCCAAGTTAGTAATGGATATAAGTTAAGATCTATTTTTGAATCTCATGGAAGATCTTTTTTTATCAACAATGAAATAAAGGAGTATTTATTGAGAATACAAGGAGGAAGATTAAATTCAAAATTAAGAGATAAGAACCGTCCCGATTCTATAATGAATCAATGGACAAATTGGTTAAAGGTTCATTATCAATATGCTTTACCTCAGAGGGCATGGTCGAGATTAGTACCACAAAAGTGGAGGAATAGAATCCATGAACAGCGGGTGGCTCAAAATAAGGATTTAGATGAATATGGTTCATCTCAAAAAACCCTATTAATTTTTTCCAAAAAAGAACAAGTGGACTTCGTAGAATTAGAAAACGGAGCAGAAGTCGACTTAGTAAAAATGAAAAAAAAAATAAAAAAACAATATGGATATGATCTTTTCTCCTATCAATATATAAATTATGTGGATAAGAAAAAATCCTATATTTATGGATATAAATCACAGTCTTATAACACACCTAAAAATATCAAAGAATTATTTGATATAATGGGTGATAGCTTTATCCAAAATTATATAGGAAAAGATGGTATAGATATGGAAAAAAATATGGATAGAAAGTATTTTCATTGGATGGGAAAAAGAAAAAAGAATTCCATAACGAATCAGAAAGTATTGACCCCAAGATTTGGTTTTTTTTCAAAAGTAAGTGCATATAAGAAGAATCCTTGGATCTTACCACTAGATTTCTTTTTTATGCCGTTTTATACAAACAGTAACATTACTGATAAAACGCAGTTAGAGTTAGAAAAGAAAGAATACGAGATTACAGAAAATCTAAATTTATATCTCGCAAAGTATTATACGATCCGTCCCCCTCGTCCCCATGGTCGCCGTCGTGGTTCTAAGATAATTACAGAAAGGTCGACTCTATTTAAAGAACGTGATTATTTAATAAACAAATATTTGGGTTATTATGGGGACTGTGGGCGTGGCATCAAAGAGGATATGTTTCAGCATTTTAACATACAAGGTTACTTGCTTGAGTTGAAAAAGCTAAAAAAATTCACTATTGTGGCTATAAAAAAGGGGGATATAAATATAGAAAATTTGGTGCGTATCACCAACACGGACTTTTGTTATGGAAACGCTAGGGACATAACAGAATTGCGGGACTACCTAATGTTTTTTATTGAACCCAATCGTGTTTCTATAAAAAATTATGAACAAATCTTTATATATCAAATCATAAGCATAGCATTGAAGCACAAGCAAAAAATTTCGAAAAGAAACTCAAAAAATAGTCGTCTTGAGAATTATGATTTCCTTATTCCCGAAAATCTTTTATCCCCTAGACGCCGTAGAGAATTGAGAATTCTAATTTCTTTGAACTCTAGGAATAGAAAGACTGGGGATAGAAACACAATAAAGGAGAAAAAAATAAATAATTCTTCTGAAGTTTTGACTAAAAATAAGGATCTTGATAGCGATACAAAAAAACTAAAGAATTTAAAATTCTTTCTTTGGCCAAATTATCGATTCGAAGATTTAGCTTGTATGAACCGCTATTGGTTTGATACGCATAATGGAAGCCGTTTCAGTATATTAAGAATACATATGTATCCTCGATTGAAAATTTGATTGAAAATCTAGATTTTGGTTCTATTTATCATTATCATAATATTTCTTGTAACATATCCATCTGATATCTGATATGTGAACATTTATATATATATATAAATAAATATTTCAATAAATATTTATTT